TAAACGAAAGTTTTTTTTTTTTACATTTCAATAATGGAAATTTTTTGTCTAATATCCGTATCTCAGTAGAGTCGAAAGGGAATTTCTGAAAGACTCCATTTTGACTCATGAATGATAGAATTGAAATCTTTTTTAGGTTTAGGGAGTGGCAGGGCGGATGTAGCCAAGTGGGTCAAGGCAGTGGATTGTGAATCCACCATGCGCGGGTTCAATTCCCGTCGTTCGCCCGGCCCTTTTTCCGAATACTCAGAAATGATTTCAATGATTAGCAACAAAGGGATTTTTGTAGTTTTTTGAGTGATTTTTTTTTTTTTTATTATTTTGTGCTATCTCGCAATATATACATATCAAATACAATTACAATTTTGATAATGATGATACAGAGCCAGTTCCAATCGACTGAACTTATGAAACGCTCCCATCCCATTGGCGTGCATCCAGTAGGAATTGAACCTACGAATTCGCCAATTATGAGTTGGGCGCTTTAACCATTCAGCCATGGATGCTTGGATCATCATACATCGTAAAAACCAAAAAATTTGCAACCATGACAAAGACAAAAACACCGCAGAGAGGATATGAAGTCCGATTATGGATCTTTGAATTGAGAGAGATATTGAGAGAGATCAAGAATTTTCGCTATTTGTTAGATTCCTGGACCAAATTAGATTTAGTGGGATCTTTCACTCACATTTTGTTCCACCAAGAACGTTTTCTGAAACTCTTTGACCCCCGAATTTGGAGTATCCTACTTTCGGGTTCAACAAGCAACCGATCTTTCACGAGCAAAGTTGTAGTACTGGTTAAGGGTGTAGTACTGATTCTAGTAGCGGTCCTTATATCTCGTATGAACCATCAAACTCTGGTCGAAAGAAAAAATCTCTATTTGAGGGGGCTTCTTCCTATACCTATGAATTCCATTGGACCCAGAAATGATACATTGTTTGGGTCTTCCACATTGTTTGGGTCTTCCAATAGGTTGGTTGTTTCGCTCCTGTATCTTCCAAAAGGGAAAAAGATCTCTGAGAGTTGTTTCATGGATCCGAAAGAGAGTCCTTGGGTTCTCCCAATAACTCAAAAGTGTATCATGCCTGAATCTAACTGGGGTTCGCGGTGGTGGAGGAACCGGATTGGAAAAAATAGGGATTCTAGTTGTAAGATATCGAAAGAAACCGTAGCTGGAATTGAGATCTCATTCAAAGAGAAAGATATCCAATATCTGGAGTTTCTTTTTGTATCCTATACGACAGATGATCCGATCCGCAGGGACCACGATTGGGAATTTTTGGATGGCCTTTCTCCGAGGAAGAAGCGAAACAGAATCAACTTGAATTCGGGACAGCTATTTGAAATCTTAGTGAAACACTGGATTTGTTATCTCATGCCTGCTTTTCGTGAAAAAAGACCAATGGAAGGGGAGGGTTTCTTCAAACAACAGGGATCGGATTTTTTGAGGAAGGTATCTAGAGAGAATTGGATTTGGTTAGACAATGTGTGGTTGGTAAACAAGGATCGGTTTTTTAGCAAGGTACGGAATGTATCGTCAAATATTCAATATGATTCCACAAGATCTAGTTTCGTTCAAGTAACGGATTCTAGCCAATTGAAAGGATCTTCTGATCAATCCAGAGATCATTTCGATTCCATTAGTAATGAGGATTCGGAATCTCACACATTGATCAATCAAAGAGAGATTCAACAACTCAAAGAAAGATCGATTCTTTGGGATTGGGATCCTTCCTTTCTTCAAACGGAACGAACAGAGATAGAATCAGACCGATTCCCGAAAAGCCTTTCTGGAGATTCCTCAATGTCCCGGCTATTCGCGGAACGTGAGAAGCAGATGATTCGTCATCTGCTTCCGGAAGAAATCGAAGAATTTCTTGGGAATCCTACAAGATCAATTCGTTCTTTTTTCTCTGACAGATGGTCAGAACTTCATCTGGGTTCGAATCCTACTGAGAGGTCCGATCCTAAATTGTTGAAGAAACAACAAGATGTTTCTTTTGTCCCTTCCAGGCGATCGGAACAGAAAGAAATAGTAGATCTATTCAAGATAATTACGTATTTACAAAAGACCATCTCAATTCATCCTATTTCATCAGATCCGGGATGTGATATGGTTCCGAAGGATGAACCGGATATGGACAGTTCCAATAAGATTTCATTCTGGACCCAAAATCCATTTTTTGATTTATTTCATCTATTCCATGACCGGAACAGGGGGGGGTACACGTTACACCACGATTTTGAATCAGAAGAGAGATTTTCAAAAATGGCAGATCTACTCATTCTATCAATCACCGAGCCGGATCTGGTGTATGATTATGATAGGGTATTTTTTCCCTTTTCTGAGGTATTCAACTCCGGGGATGAATCGAAAAAGAAATCTTTATCTTTATTGGTTGTACCTCCTATTTTTTATGAAGATCCAAAACCAAAAAGAGTGGTATTTGCTAGCAACAACATAATGGAGGCAGTCAATCCATATAGATTGATCCGAAATCTGATTCAAATCCAATATAGCACCTATGGGTCCATAAGAAATGTATCAAATCGATTCTTTTTAATGTTAATGAATCGATCCGATCGCAACTTCGAATATGGAATGAAAGGGGATCCAATAGGAAATGAGACTCTGAATCATAGAACTAGAATGAAATATACGATCAACCAACATCTCTCGAATTTGAAAAAGAGTCAGAAGAAAGGGTCCGACCCTCTTAGTTCTCGAACCGAGAGATCCATGAATCGGGATCCTAATGCATATAGATACAAATGGACCAAAAATTTCCAGGAACATTTGGAACATTTCATTTCTGAGTCGAAGAGCCGTTTTCAATTTCAAGTAGTGTTCGATCGATATCATCATCATCGAGATCGATTACGTATTCATCGATCTCGATATCGATTACGTATTCATGTGAATCGATTACGTATTCATCTGAATCGATTACGTAGTCATCCGAATCGATTACGTATTCATCTGAATCGATTACGTAGTCATCTGAATCGATTAGGTATTCATCTGAATCGAGATCGATTACGTAGTCATCTGAATCGATTACGTATTCATCTGAATCGATTACGTATTCATCTGAATCGATTACGTAGTCATCTGAATCGATTACGTATTCATCTGAATCGATTACGTAGTCATCTGAATCGATTACGTAGTCATCTGAATCGATTACGTATTCATCTGAATCGATTACGTATTCATCTGAATCGATTAGGTATTCATCTGAATCGATTAGGTAGTCATCTGAATCGATTACGTATGGATCCGACTCAATATTGGATTGATTGGGCCGAGTTTATGGCCAAACTGTCGAAGTCACATCCCTTTTTGACGAAGTCACCTCGTTTCCTTTTGTCGAAGGCATTTTTATTTTTGTCGAATTCACTTCCCTTTTGGTCGAAGTCACTTCTCTTCTTTTTGTCGAAGTCACTTCTCTTTTTGTCCTTTTTGTCGAAGTCACTTCCTTTTTTATTTTTGAGTATCGGAAGTACCCCCATTCCTGGGTCTGAGATCCCCATCTCTATCTATGAATTGAAAGGGCCGAATGATCAACTCTGCAATCAGTTGTTAGAATCAATAGGTGTTCAAATCGTTCCTTTTAATAAAAGGAAACCCTTCTTATTGGATGATCATGATCCTTCCCAAAAATCGAAATTATCGATCAATGGAGGCACAATATCACCATTTTTGTTCAATAAGACAAAATGGATGATTGACTCATTCCATACTAGAAAGAATTGCAGGAAAGACTTTGATAACACGGATTCCTATTTCTCAATGATATCCCACGATCGAGACAATTGGCTGAATCCCGTGAAACCATTTCATAGAAGTTCATTGATATCTTCTTTTTCTAAAGCAAATCGACTTCGATTCTTGAATAATCCACATCACTTCTGGTTCTATTGTAACAAAAGATTCCCTTTTTCTGTGGAAAAGGCCTCTCTCAAGAATTCTGATCTTACGTATGGACAATTCCTCAATATCTTGTTCATTCGCAACAAAAGATTTTCTTTGTGCGTCGGTAAAAAAAACCATGTTTTTTTGGAGCGAGCTACGATTTCACCAATCGAGTCACAGCTATCTAAGATATTCATACCTAACGATTTTCCACAAAGTGGTGCTGAAACGTATAACTTGTACAAATCTTTCTATTTTCCAATTCGATCCGATCCATTCGTTGGTAGAGCTATTTATTCGATCGCAGACATTTCTGGAACACCTCTAACAGAGGGACAAAGAGTCCATTTTGAAAGAACGGATTGTCCACCTCTTTCAGATATGAATCTATCTGATTCAGAAGGGAAGCAGTATCTAAATTTCAATTCAAACATGGGTTTGATTCACACTTCATGTGCTGAGAAATCCAAAAAGAGGAAAAAACGGAGTCTTAAATGGGTTGAGAAACGGCAGATGCATAGAACCCTTCAACGAGAGCGTGCTTTGTCAAATCTCTCAAAAAGGAATCTGTTCCAACCATATATGCCGTGGTTCTTTACTTCGGCAGGGTTCAAATATCTAACATTCGCCCTTTTAGATACTTTTTCAAACCTATTGCTAAGTAGCAGTCACATATCCCTTTTTCAGGATATTCTGGAGACATCATGGTGGATTCTTCAGACAAAATTGTGGGCGATTCTTTCAAAATGGAATCTCAGTGTGATTTCGAGTCAGTGTTTACAGAATCTTCTTCTGTCCGCAGAAATGATTCATGGAAAGAATGAGTCACCCCTATGGCTGAGATCATCAAATGCTCGGGAGTACCTCATCCTTTTCCTTCTTCTTGTTGCTGGATATCTCGTTGGTACACATCTTCTCTTTGTTTCCCGAGCCTCTAGTGAGTTACAGGCAGATTTCAAAAAGATCAAATCTTTGATGATTCCATCATACATGATTGAGTTGCGAAAACTTCTGGATAGGTATCCTACATCTGAGCGGAATTCTTTCTGGTTAAAGAATCTCTTTCTAGTTGCTCTGGAACAATTAGTCTATTTTCTAGAAGCAATATGGGGTTCTGCTTTTAACATGCTATTGGGTGGCGGTCCCGCTTATGGGTTCAAATCAATACGTTCTAAGAAGAAATTTTGGAATATCAATCTCATCGGTATCATCGATTTTCTAAGGATCATACCAAATCCCATCAATCGAATCACTTTTTCGAGAAATACGAGACATCTAAGTCGTACAAGTAAAGAGATCTATTCATTGATAAGAAAAAACGTGAACGTTGAGTGGATTGATGATCAAATAGAATCCTGGGTCGCGAACAGTGATTTGATTGAGGATGAAGAAAGAGAATTCTTGGTTCAGTTCTCCACCTTAACGACAGAAAAAAGGATGGATCAAATGCTATTGAGTCTGACTCATAGTGATGGTTTATCAAAGAATGACTCTAGTTATCAAATGGTTGAACAACTGGGATCAATTTACTTACGATACTTAGTTGACATTCATCAAAAGGATCTAATGAATTATGAGTTCAATAGATCCTGTTTAGCAGAAAGACGGATATTCCTTGCTCATTTTCAGACAATCACTTATTCACAAACCTCGTGCTCGTGTGGGGCTACTCGTTTTCATTTCCCATCTCATGGAAAACCCTTTTCGCTCCGCTTAGCCCTATCCCCCTCTAGGGGTATTTTAGTGATAGGTTCGATAGGAACTGGACGATCCTATTTGGTCAAATCCCTCGCGACAAACTCCTATGTTCCTTTCATTACGGTAGTTCCGAACAAGTTCCTGGATGACAGTCCTTATCGTATGGATGAGATCGATCCTTATGATAGTGACGCTGAGAGTGACGATCTTTATAGTGATGATAGTGATGATAGTGACGCTTTTGATATTGATGAGAGTGACGATAGTGATGAGAGTGACGATAGCGATAGCGATAGCGATAGCGATGATGACCTTGATATAGATGATATAGAGCTGCTAAACGAGCTAACTACGGATATGGATAGACTAGACCGATTTAGTATCCCCCTTACATTCGAATTAGCAAAAGCAATGTCTCCTTGCATACTATGGATTCCAAACATTCATGATCTGTCTGTGCATGCGTCGAATGACTTATCCCTCGGTCTATTAGTGAACTCTCTCTCCAGGGATTGTGAAAGAAGCTCCACTAGCAATATCCTTGTTATTGCTTCGACTCATATTCCCCAAAAAGTGGATCCCGCTCTAATAGCTCCGAATAAATTAAATACATGCATTAAGCTACGAAGGCTTCTTATTCCACAACAACGAAAGCACTTTTTCACTCTTTCATATACTAGGGGATTTCACTTGGAAAAGAAAATGTCCCATCCTAATGGATTCGGGTCCATAACCATGGGTTCCAGTGTACGAGATCTTGTAGCACTTACCAATGAGGCCCTATCCATTAGTATTGCACAGAAGAAATCCATTATAGACACTCATACAATTCGATCCGCTCTTCATAGACAAACTTGGGATTTGCGAGCCAAGGTAAGACCGGTTCAGGATCATGGGATCCTTTTCTATCAGATAGGAAGGGCTGTTGCACAAAATGTACTTCTAAGTAATGGCCCCATAGATCCTATATCTATCTATATGAAGAAGAGATTCCCTAAGGAAGGGGGTTCTTATTTGTACAACTGGTACTTCGAGCTTGCAACGAGCATGAAGAGATTAACGATACTTCTTTATCTTTTGAGTTGTTCTGCCGGATCGGTCGCTCATGATCTTTGGTCTCTACCCGGACCCGATGAAAAAAATGGGATCACTTCTTATTTGGTTGAGACTGATTCTGCTCTAGTTCGTGGCCTATTAGAAGTATTCGAAGGAGAAGGCGCTCTGGTGGGATCCTCGCGGACAGAAAAAGATGGCAGTCAGTTTGATAATGATCGAGTGACATTGCTTCTTCGGTCCGAACCAAGGAATCCCTTAGATATGCTGCAAAATGGATTTTGTTCTAGCGTTGATCAGAAATTTCTCTATGAAAAAGACGAATCGGAGTTTGAATTGGAAGAAGGGGTTGCATTTGGAGAAGGAGACCTCGACCTGCAACAGATAGAGGAGGATTTCTTCAATCACATAGTTTGGGCTCCTAGAATATGGTACCCCGATCTATTTGGTTGTATCGAAAGGCCCAATGAATTGGGATTTCCCTCTTGGGCCAGGTCATTTCGGGGCACGCGGATCATTTCTCATCAAGAGAATGATTCGGAAGAGAATGATTCGGAAGAGAATGATTCGGAGTTCTTGCAGAGTGGAACCATGCAGTACCAGACACGAGATCGATTTTACAAAGAACAAGGCTTTTTTCAAATAAGCCAATTTCTTTGGGACCCTGCGAA